AGAATTGATCTTATTGAGAAATCGATGTCTTACTCCATGGATTCGAGGGAACAAGAGAACAATAGCCTGACAAATATTTTGTTCGGTCCGATTCAGGTGCCAATTCAGGTACCAAATAGAACCCATCATTGGTTTGATCATTGATAAGGTGAATACCCAGGCCCTTCAATGCTAGGCATAATGAGGATAAGGACCTCAAAATAACCTCTTTTCGTCCTATGAACTTTAAGGTGTATGAAGTATCATATTTGACTCTTGGGGCGGATTGATAGAGACTCCATTTAACTTAGGTTGATCTAGGCCGGAGGCAGACCTACGTCAGGGTAACCCTTCTTTGAAACACTTTGGTATTGCTCCCGGATCAGAATTCAAATAATGAATCCGAGCACATGGAGCCATCTCGTTATCTTCCTGTCAAGAAAAAATATGGTAGACTAGCCGATCTTTTTATCAGTTAATGAAAGAGCCCAATGCAAAAAAAAACGCATGTTGGGTCTTTGAAACAGTTCGAATCATTTCGATAATAATAAGTTTGATCTGTTTTACCGAGAAGGTCTACGGTTCGAGTCCGTATAGCCCTATACATTTTTGTATTCATTTCCTAATTAGTGCGTGTGACCGGCCGGTTGATTGTTCCATAGAAATGGAATCATTCCCACAGGATCACGGAGATCCCTCGGGGCTTGAAAACAATAATTTATTCCAATGGATCCAATCGGATCGGTATTTTCAAATCTCGGATAAACAAACCCATTCTTCTTCATTAATCTTCGTCTGTGAATGACATACGGCCTTTTTCCTCTTTTATTTGTCCATGATCCAAGATTTAGTGATACACCTTTGCTTTGGTATACCCAAGTCAATTTATGAAGTCAAAATCATAACATGAGCCTGGCTCAAGAAAAACTCCAACCTGACCCAACCAAATCAAATCCAAATTCAATCTAATAGTAAGTCACATTATCTAGAACCTATTCTTGTTCTTGTATTTGTAGAAAAGCCAGAGTTTCAAAAACGAAGCTCTTTGGTAAGTTTCATTGTACAATAGGCTTTTCTTTGTATAACCGGCTTAGCAAAGCAAGTCGTCATTTTTCTGTACAATACTTAAACTTATAACTTCTTTTTTTTTATTCCAATTTACCCAATCCAATTTGTTCATCATTCCAATTCTACCAATGCAGACTTTATCTAAAAAGATTAGGGCCCATTTGAACTTGGATGAGTTAGGAATCCCCCGACGTATCGCCTTTTGGCAGAACAACAATCCCAATTCATTGTTTTAGAGACAATGAATTGGTCCTAAATGTATCAACGCACCCTCTTCTATTTCTATGTTCTATGAGTTGGTTTTGGGATGGGGAGATTTTGTCTATCGAATCGTTCGACAACGCATGATTCCATTCGAAGTATCTTCTGTAAATCATTTACGATTCAGCCGACTCTACCATTAAACTATGCCCCATTTTGTAGGTTTGCTTCAAAAGAAACGTTTTTTGTTGTCACGAAACCTAACTCGTTGGTTGGTCCTGCTAGGTGTTATTATTACATTAAATAAATAAGTATTTCGAGTCATTCCAAATCACGATCTTTAGTCCTAGAAATGGGTCTGAAATGATTCTTTCAAGACTTCTAACTCGGGGGTAAAGCCGGGGCCGGGGTAGTACAGGTCCAAAGTTTCCTAATTTGGGTATAGGAACCCACGAGTTTTTATATGGAAGGGTTCTTCACAATTCAATGGATTGAATCAAATCAATTAAGTATAAATCTGGGACAGGGAGAGAGAATCGAATCGGTCGATGCATTCCGTTTTCGTATCCGTATCAAATCAATAGAAACAATAATCCTCTATCCGGATCTTAATGAAAAGAATACACCAACACAGCCACGTAGAATATACCATAAATCCCGAGATGGAAATTCCTAGAAATTCTATTACATCTGACTACTGACTATATTCTAAATCACTAAGAAAAAAAAAAAGAGAGAGAGAGAAAAAATGGGCCAGACCTCCTCTTTGGCTCTATTATATTAATAGAATATTGAAATTCTTTATGTTTAATCTTATTTGAATAATATTGTTTGAATATTATTTCACTTTCAATTCATATTATTTAAAATATTCTTTCAAAAAAATTCCTTAATTCCTTTTTTTGTTTGATAGAAAACCCGAGGCAAGGTAGGAGAGAGTTTGATTTGTATAATAGCATTATATGTCTACACCATATCTAAATAGAATCGAAGTAAGTGTAAGTGGGATTCCATTGGATGAATCTTGAGACGATACATGACCCACAACAAGTAAACAAACGAAACTATGTGGTTTGATCAAAATTGTTGTTTCGACTAATGTAGTTATGGATGAATTGAGAATTCCAATTTGAATCAACTAATTCGGTATATTCCACATTAATAGGAGTGCTTCTATGTTTCTGCTTCACGAATATGATATTTTCTGGGCATTTCTAATAATATCAAGTGTTATTCCTATTTTGGCATTTCT